AAATGATAATAGATCTCGGCGTTAATAATTTATTAATTTAAATTAATATTAATAAAAAAAAAAATAATAATAAAAGTGAATATAGATGCTTATCGTTTATTAATGAGAGGTGAACCTTATAATTATGGAGAAAACGAAGAGAAAGCCGAACCAATATACAGAAGTAGCCGCTTCAGGCCAACATATATGTATTTCTGCTCACAAAGCGAGAAGAGTAATTGATCAAATTCGTGGGCGTTCCTATGAAGAAACACTTATGATACTAGAACTAATGCCTTATCGAGCATGTTATGCCATTTTAAAATTGGTTTATTCTGCAGCAGCAAATGCTAATCACAATAAGGGTTTCAACGAAACAAGTTTAATCATTAGTAAAGCTGAAGTCAACGAGGGTACGACTGTAAAAAAACTAAAACCCCGAGCTCGAGGGCGGGGTTATCCGATAAGAAGATCCACCTGTCATATAACTATTGTATTGAAAGATATATCTGTAGATGAACAACTAGAAATAGATAAAAGGAAAAGCTATAAATTGGAGCTGAGGAATATTTAAAGAAAGAATATTCTAGTTTAGAAAAACTACAAATATGCTATATTATGTTATGCTTAAAAAAACCCGAATGGATAAAAAAAAAACACACACAGATATGACGTTTCACGATATATATAGTAGTGGGGGACTATGGGACAAAAAATAAATCCACTGGGTTTCAGACTTGGTGCAACCCAAGGTCATCATTCTCTTTGGTTTGCACAACCAAAAAATTATTCCGAGGGTCTACAAGAAGATCAAAAAATACGAGATTGTATCAAAAATTATGTACAAAAAAATCTTAAAATATCCTCTAATGTCGAGGGAATTGCACGTATAGAGATTCAAAAAAGAATCGATTTGATTCAGGTCATAATCTATATGGGATTCCCCAAGTTATTAATAGAAGATAGGACTCGAAAAATAGAAGAATTACAGTTCAATGTACAAAAAGAACTCAATTGTGTAAACCGAAAACTCAACATTGCTATTACAAGAATTGTAAACCCTTATGGGCACCCTAATATTCTTGCAGAATTTATAGCCGGACAATTAAAGAATAGAGTTTCATTTCGCAAAGCAATGAAAAAAGCTATTGAATTAACTGAACAGGCAGGCACAAAAGGGATTCAAGTACAAATTGCAGGGCGTATCGACGGAAAAGAAATTGCACGTGTCGAATGGATCAGAGAAGGTAGGGTTCCTCTCCAAACCATTCGAGCCAAAATAGATTATTGTTCCTACGCAGTTCGAACTATCTATGGGGTTTTAGGTATCAAAATTTGGATATTTGTAGACGAGGAATAATAAGCATTTTCTTGATTTTTATTTAGTTCTATTTAGTGATAAAAAAAAATGAACAATTCTATAAGGTTGAATAAAAATTAGATTAATCGTTTGATATAATTGCTATGCTTAGTGTGTGACTCGTCAGTTTTTTTAGGATTAGGATTCAAAAAAATGGAACAACCCATAATACGAACTAATAACTATAGAACTAATAACTAACTCATCGCTTCGCATTATCTGGATATAAAGAAAGAACCAGTCAAAATATGATATAGATATATAAGTCATATCGTTGTAGCAACTGAAATCTTTTTGCATAAACAAAAAAAAGTATACAGATAAATGGAAAGGCGAGAGAAAGATAGAAAAAGAATATCAACGATATATGATTCCAATATGTACGGTCTATGAGTCATCTCATAAAAGGGAATGTAATAAAGCATCAATACTGAATTGATCCATAATTAGACAAATACGTGGATCGAACCAAAAATAAAGAGCCCCGAGTCAATAAAGACTGAGAGGGTTGACTCAAAAACACATTTCATTAGGGGCTCCGTTGTAAAATTCAGACCTAATCATTACTCGAGAGGTGGTGGGAACGACAGAACCTGTGAATGCATAAGATTCTATTGAAAACGAATCCTAATGATTCATTGGGTAGGATGGCGGAACGAACCAGAAACCAATTCATTTTTTTTTTGAAAGGTCATGTCATAGACTAATCTTACAACTGAATGTTGAAAGAGTAAATATTCGCCCGCGAATTTTTTTTTTTAGAAATTTGAGTCAATTCGATAGGATAATCAATTCGATAGGATAATAAAAAGCAAAATAAAATAAAGATTCATTATAACGTTATACCCAATACCTAAACGACATTATCTAAAAATAGAATGCGTGTTTAATTATATATCAAAATAAAAAGAAAAAAAAATTCTATTATCTTTTAAATGAAATTTAAAAGAATCCCCCGATTCAGTATATTTTTCACCACGTATATTATTTTTAAATCGTTTAATTCGCGAGGAGCTGGATGAGAAGAAACTCTCATGTCCGGTTCTGTAATAGAGATGGGTGGAATTGATAAACAACCATCAACTATAACCCCAAAAGAACCAGATTCCGTAAACAACATAGAGGAAGAATGAAAGGAATATCTTATCGAGGTAATCGTATTTGCTTTGGTAGATATGCTCTTCAAGCGCTTGAACCCGCTTGGATCACATCTCGACAAATAGAAGCGGGTCGGAGAGCAATGACACGAAATGCGCGCCGTGGTGGAAAAATATGGGTACGTATATTTCCAGACAAACCCGTTACAGTAAGACCTACAGAAACACGTATGGGTTCGGGGAAAGGATCTCCCGAATATTGGGTAGCTGTTGTTAAACCCGGCAGAATACTTTATGAAATGAGCGGAGTAGCAGAAAATATAGCCAGAAGGGCTATTTCAATAGCGGCATCCAAAATGCCGATACGAACCCAATTCATTCTTTCGGTATAGGATAGGAAGAACCAAAGGAAATCCTTTTTTGTATAAAAAAACAATTGCAGGTTTCTTGTTTTGAACAAACAATATTTCTTTTTTTTATTTCACCCTTTACATTGAAAAATACAAAAAAACAAAACGATATGATTCAACCTCAAACCCATTTGAATGTAGCGGATAACAGCGGGGCCCGAAAATTGATGTGTATTCGAATCATAGGAGCTAGTAATCGACGATATGCTCATATTGGTGACGTTATTGTTGCTGTAATCAAAGAAGCAGTACCAAATACACCTCTAGAAAGATCGGAAGTGATCCGAGCTGTAATTGTACGTACTTGTAAAGAACTCAAACGCGACAACGGTATGATAATACGATATGATGACAATGCTGCAGTTGTTATTGATCAAGAAGGAAATCCAAAAGGAACCCGAATTTTTGGCGCGATCCCCCGGGAGTTAAGACAGTTAAATTTCACTAAAATCGTTTCATTAGCACCTGAAGTATTATAAGGGAAGACCTTGATGTAGTTTATAGTATTTGAATGAAATAGATTAATTTTATTTAGTAGATTGTTTCTATATCACGTATATACCTTTAAAAATTAATAAATATTTATTAATAAAAAAAAAGAAAAAGAGCATGTTGATTATATCAAAATTCGGGGGCAACTATAATCTTAGTTTATCATGAGTAAAGACACTATTGCTGACATAATAACCTCTATACGAAATGCTGACATGAATGAAAAAAGAACAGTTCGAATACCATCTACTTACATCACTGAAAATATTGTTAAAATCCTTTTACGAGAAGGTTTTATTGAAAACGTGAGAAAACATCAAGAAAGCAATAAATATTTTTTAGTTTTAACCCTACGACATAGGAGAAATAGGAAAGGAGCGTATAGAACTGTTTTAAATTTAAAACGGATCAGCCGGCCTGGCCTACGAATCTATTCTAACTATCAACGAATTCCGAGAATTTTAGGCGGAATGGGGATTGTAATTCTTTCTACTTCTCGAGGTATAATGACAGACCGAGAGGCTCGAATAGAAGGAATAGGCGGAGAAATTTTGTGTTATATATGGTAATCTTTCTGATAGCCGAATGAACTTGCCTATTTGTTTTGTGAAAAAAAAGGTAAAGGGTAGGTTTCTAATACTATGCCTCTTAGATTCGTTGATACTTCAAGGCCGTTTTCCCTGGAATGAAAGAAAAAAAAGATTCGCGAGGTTTTAATTACTGAACTACGTCCCAACGGTATGTATGTTTCGAGTTCGTTTAGATAATGAAAATAGGATTCTGGGTTTTGCTTCGGGAAGGGTTCAACGTAATTTTATACGTATACTACCAGTAAATAGAATCCAAATTGTGGTAAGTTCTTATGATTCAACTAAAGGACATATAATTTGTATACTCTTTTGTATACTCTAAAATAAAGAAAAATAAAGACTCACATAATTTGGTGGTTTTTTCAATTTCAACATTCTTTCGTGGGGATACAATTCGAAGTTAAAGATTTTAAGAAATTTATTTTCGTCCAATTAAGTAGATTCAGAATTAAGAAAAGGGGTGACAAATATGAAAATAAGGGCCTCTGTTCGTAAAATTTGTGAAAAATGTAGATTGATCCGTAGGCGGGGACGAATCATAGTAATTTGTTCCAACCCGAGACATAAACAAAGACAAGGATAATCCTTCTAAAACAAAAAGGACTCCCGAAATCTAAAGGACCTGATGTACAGATGTACAAAAAAATCAGTAAAAAACCAAGATCTGTTTTGACATGAAATGGATATATCCATATATCTCTGACTTTTATTTACGAGATGATAAAATATGGCAAAACCTATACCAAAAGTTGGTTCACGTAGAAATAGACGTATTGGTTCACGTAAGAATGTGCGTAGAATACCAAAGGGGGTTATTCATGTTCAAGCAAGTTTCAACAATACCATTGTGACTGTTACAGATGTACGAGGTCGAGTAATTTCTTGGTCCTCCGCCGGTACTTGTGGATTCAAAGGTACAAGAAGAGGGACACCGTTTGCCGCCCAAACCGCAGCGGGAAATGCTATTCGGACAGTGGTGGATCAAGGTATGCAACGAGCAGAAGTCATGATAAAGGGCCCGGGTCTCGGGAGAGATGCGGCATTAAGAGCTATTCGTAGAAGTGGCATATTA